TAATTGAAGGGAAAGAGGGAAGATTTCGCGAGACTATGCTTGGCAAACGGGTTGATTATTCGGGACGTTCAGTCATTGTTGTAGGTCCCTCGCTTTCATTACATCGATGCGGATTGCCTCGCGAAATAGCAATAGAGCTTTTCCAGACATTTGTAATTCGTGGTCTAATTAGACAACATCTTGCTTCAAACATAGGAGTTGCTAAGAGTAAAATTCGGGAAAAAGAGCCCATTGTATGGGAAATACTTCAGGACGTTATGCAGGGGCATCCTGTATTGCTGAATAGGGCACCCACTCTGCATAGATTAGGTATACAGGCATTCCAACCCATTTTAGTGGAAGGACGTGCTATTTGTTTACATCCATTAGTTTGTAAGGGATTCAATGCAGACTTTGATGGGGATCAAATGGCTGTTCATGTACCTTTATCGTTGGAGGCGCAAGCGGAGGCTCGTTTACTTATGTTTTCTCATATGAATCTCCTGTCTCCAGCTATTGGAGATCCCATTTCCATACCAACTCAAGATATGCTTATGGGACTCTATGTGTTAACAAGCGGAAATCGTCGAGGTATTTATGCAAATAGGTATAATCCATGTAATCGCAGAAATTCTCAAAATGAAAGAATTGACGATAATAGTGATAAGTATACGAAAGAACCCTTTTTTTGTAATTCCTATGATGCAATTGGAGCTTATTGGCAGAAAAAAATCCATTTAGATAGCCCTTTATGGCTCCGGTGGCAACTAGATCAACGCCTTATTGCTGCAAGAGAAACCCCCATCGAAATTCACTATGAATCTTTGGGGACCTATCATGAGATTTATGGACACTATCTAATAGTACGAAGTATAAACAAAGAAATTCTTTGTATATACATTCGAACCACTATTGGTCATATTTCTCTTTATCGAGAAATTGAAGAAGCTATACAAGGCTTTTGTCAAGCCTGCTCCGATGGTTTTAATCATAGGGATCGAAACTAAGTAATTCTATACTACACTATTGGAGCAAATTCAGATCTAGTTGGTTCCACCCGAACCATAGTTCCTGAATTTCTATACGAATTCAAATCGAGAAAAGGAAGTTTTCCAATCATTAACTCAAATCCATTGTCGAACCCTACTCAGCGAAATATGGAGGTACTTATGGCCGAACGGGCCAATTTGGCCTTTCACAATAAAGTGATAGATGGAACTGCCATTAAACGAATTATTAGCAGATTAATAGATCACTTCGGAATGGCATATACATCACACATCCTGGATCAAGTAAAGACTGTGGGTTTCCAGCAAGCCACTGCTACATCCATTTCATTAGGAATTGATGATCTTTTAACAATACCTTCTAAGGGGTGGTTAGTCCAAGATATTGAACAACAAAATTTTATTTTTGAAAACCAACATCGTTATGGAAATGTACACGCGATAGAAAAATTACGCCAATCCATTGAGGTATGGTATGCTACAAGTGAATATTTGCGATACGAAATGAATCCTAATTTTAGGATGACGGACCCTTTTAATTCAGTCCATATAATGTCTTTTTCGGGAGCTAGAGGAAATGCATCTCAAGTACACCAATTAGTAGGTATGAGAGGATTAATGTCGGATCCACAAGGGCAAATGATCGATTTACCTATTCAAAGCAATTTACGCGAGGGACTGTCGTTAACAGAATATATCATTTCTTGCTATGGAGCCCGAAAGGGAGTTGTGGATACCGCTGTACGAACATCAGATGCTGGATATCTTACGCGCAGACTTGTTGAAGTAGTTCAACACATTGTTGTACGTAGAACAGATTGTGGGACCACCCGAGGTATCTCTGTGAGTCCTCGAAATAGGATGACACCGGAAAGAATTTTTATCCAAACATTAATTGGTCGTGTATTAGCAGACAATATCTATATGGGTTCACGATGCATTGCTATTCGAAATCAAGATATTGGGATTGGACTTGTCAATCGATTCCTAAACTTTCGACCACAACCAATATCTATTCGAACTCCTTTTACTTGTAAGAGTACGTCTTGGATCTGTCGATTATGTTATGGCCGGAGTCCTACTCATGGTGACCTGGTGGAATTGGGCGAAGCTGTAGGTATTATTGCGGGTCAATCCATTGGAGAGCCGGGTACTCAACTAACATTAAGAACGTTTCATACCGGTGGAGTATTCACAGGGGGTATCGCCAACCATGTACGAGCCCCTTCTAATGGAAAAATAAAATTTAATGAAGACTTGGTTCATCCCACACGTACACGTCATGGGCACCCTGCTTTTCTATGTTATATAGACTTGTATGTAACTATTGAGAGTCAAGATACTCTACATAACGTGACTATTCCACCAAAAAGTTTTCTTTTAGTTCAAAATGATCAATATGTAAAATCAGAACAAGTGATTGCTGAAATTTGCGCGGGAGCATACACTTTGAATTTGAAAGAGAGGGTTCGAAAACATATTTATTCCGACTCAGAAGGAGAAATGCACTGGAG